AAAATAAATCAATATTTTTTTGACTCATCTCGTTCTCCGTGTAGGATACCTCTTTTCTTTTTAGTCTCATTCGATAGATTAAATAAAGAAAACGGCTCTAATATTTAATCTAATGAGTTCAAATGGAATTAAGTAAATTCCATTTTAATAAAGTAGAAAGGAGCGTATTCTCGATTCTAAGGTCACTTAAAAAAAAAAAAAAGAATTAAACAACTTAATTTTCAAATTTTTACATATTCATTCAAAAAAAGTTATATGTTTTGAATGAAGTTAGATAATAGAGTTATTTTTTTTATGTATTATTTTTTTTCTGATTAATTTCTTAAAGAGTTTTTCAATTAATCAGTTACATGAATTCTGAATCCTGAGAGAGTGCAGATGCCAAAGACGATGAATTGAGTTCTTTTTATCTTTCTCCATTTTTGTTCATACCACCTATAATGATTGATAATTCAAAAATTTTCAATTGACTTTTTTTAATTCTTGGAATTAGTTATCTTTCTCTATTTCTTAAAAAAAAAAATTAAATTGAAACTTAGGGAAGTACTTTAGAAACATATGTATAAAAAAACATATTTTATTGAGTCCCTTCATGCCTACTATAACTAGTTATTTCGGTTTTCTATTAGCAGCTTTAACTATAACCTCAGTTCTATTTATTGGGCTAAGCAAAATACGACTTATTTGAAATTAATTGAATGCAGATTTTTTTAGAAAAAAGGATTTCGGTGGTATTTCATATCTTCGATAGTTCCTTACCGTGTTAATTACCCAATTTTGGTCATTGAGATTCATCGGCAATACAGATTAAGAGCTAGGAATAGATAGTACCTCTCTTTTGTCCCTTTCAAAAATGAAAACAAAAGAAAATTCAAATGATTGAAGTTTTTTTATTTGGAATCGTCTTAGGTCTAATTCCTATTACTTTGGCTGGATTATTCGTAACTGCTTATTTACAATACAGACGTGGTGATCAGTTGGACTTTTGATTAATTAACATCTCGTTTTTTTTACTGACCTCCTTCTTGCTTTCATATGCGGGAGGTCTAATTCACATTGCTGCTCAAGAATTTGCGAACAGTGTAATTTTGACACAATCTAATAAACAAGAGTGAAATCACGCTCTGTAGGATTTGAACCTACGACATTGGGTTTTGGAGACCCACGTTCTACCGAACTGAACTAAGAGCGTTTTTCTTGTTTTTTTCTAAAAAACGAAAAGGCTAGAAAGAGGACATTCTTTAATCCGAATTGATTTTGTACGTATATACTATATCATAGTATATCATAAATTTCAGAATTATATGTATGTCCAATTTTATTAAAAAAAATAGATCAAAATAGATACCTCGTTACTGCTCAGAAGAGCAGTAATAGGTAGGGATGACAGGATTTGAACCCGTGACATTTTGTACCCAAAACAAACGCGCTACCAAGCTGCGCTACATCCCTTTCAATTGGTTTACAGTGTCATTGTAGAGAATTCCTGTCTTGTTTTCCACATCCTTCTTCGTTTTTATTGGTATATCAAATTCATTTCTTCTTTTTTTCTCATATCAGATAACAAAGATATAATTAAAAAATTGACTTTTTTTTACGATAATTCTCTCAATTTCAATTTGACATAAAAAGGCGTTTCCATTTGAAAATGGAATCTATAAGATCGTTCTAGTAGACAATATTTCAATTCTAATTTTGAAAGTGTGTGGGGGGCGGAAGTTACGTATACAAATACAAGAACTTCTTAACTACATGTACATCTGTAGTTATATATATTACTATATATAATGTAATACAATAAAGAAGAAAGAAGGAGGATTTCAAATGCGAGATCTAAAAACATATCTTTCCGTAGCACCGGTACTAAGTACTCTATGGTTCGGTTCGTTAGCAGGTTTATTAATAGAGATTAATCGTTTATTTCCAGATGCATTAACATTTCCTTTTTTTTCATTCTAGTTATTAACATCAGAAAGGGGTGAAAAATTTAGAGATACAATCAACGATCGGGGACTAATTCTCCCCCCCCCATTTTTTCTAATTCTTTTTTTAGAATGAATTAGAATTAGAAAAAGTGGGGGGGCTAAAGGTCATAAAAATGAGGGTTCAGGATCCAATTAAATTAGTAATAGAACGAAAAAAAAAGTGTTGCTAGGGAAAGAGTATCCTATGAGATACTTAAAAAAAATACTGTACAAAGATTTTAAATATAGTTTTAACAAAATCATTGTATTGCTTATTATTTGATTTTTATTTAATTACTAATTAATATTCATTGCAACGAAATATTTCAGAATTTTTTTAGTTAACAGCTTCTATTTTTTTGGTTCTTGTTCTTTCTGGATCCTAAAATTAAAATAGAAGATTGAGGTGAATCATAAATCCAAAGGAGGTTTCATGGCCAAGGGTAAAGATGTTCGAGTAACAATTATTTTGGAATGTACCAGTTGTGTTCGAAATGATATTAAGAAAGAATCAGCGGGAATTTCCAGATATATTACTCAAAAGAATCGGCATAACACCCCTAGTCGATTGGAATTGAGAAAATTCTGTCCCTATTGTTATAAACATACAATTCACGGGGAAATCAAGAAATAGATCAAATTGAGTGCTTGTATGTCAACTTTTATTTTAAGAACAAGAATAATGCTAGTATCTATATATTATTACATATATATAAATATAAACAAATAAATCAATAGAAAGAAATCTAATCCGATATTCTTAATTCTATATAGAAACTCTATCCTATATAGAAATAGAAATCGTTTTTATTTTGATCCGATCAAAATAGGATTTTCAAGATAAGGAATAAAAAAATTATGAATAAATCTAAGCGACTTTTTACTAAATCCAAGCGATCTTTTCGTAGGCGTTTGCCCCCGATCCAATCGGGGGATCGAATTGATTATAGAAACATGAGTTTAATTAGTCGATTTATTAGTGAACAAGGAAAAATATTATCTAGACGGGTGAATAGAGTGACTTTAAAACAACAACGATTAATCACTATTGCTATAAAACAAGCTCGTATTTTATCTTTGTTACCTTTTCTTAATAATCAGAAACAATTTGAAAGAAGTGAGTCGACCCCTAGAACTACTAGCCTTAGAACCAGAAAAAAATAGACTTAGTCTTCAATTGAATAACAATTTCAATCTGAAGGAATTAAAAAAGAGATTAATATTTTGTTCGAAAAATCCAATCAAGAATCAAAATTTGATTGTTACGTCTGTGTCTGTCATAAAAAAAAAAAAGAAAAGAATCGTCGAAAAGAAAAAGAATAACTCATTTTTTAGCGACTATATACTCTCGTTTTGTTTTGACGACTTTTTTTTATAATACTAATTTCTACTCTACCTTCCCCGAGCTCATTCTCCTTAGAACTCTATTTCAAATATTTTCGTGGATTTCTTCCAATCCCCTTATTTTTTTATGTCATTGGAAATTGTATAAAGACAACTCCTATTTAATAGAGCTATTTGTGCAAGTATTTTCCGATTAAGAAGTAATTGCTTCTTGTACAGATTGTGTATGAATTGGTTATAACTATAGAATACCCCCATTTCGTGAATTACGGCATTTATTCGAGTGATCCATAAACGGCGAAAATCTCTTTTTCTTTTACCCCTATCCCGATGAGCCGAAACTAAAGCTCTTATTCTTTGTTGAGTCATAGTTCGTGTAAGTCGTGAATGAGCCCCTCGAAAGCTTGATGCAAATAAACGAAGTTTTGTTCTACGCCTCCGAGCTATATATCCGCGTTTAATTCTAGTCATTGAATAAATCAAACTTTGATGAATAACTAATTCTTTTTTTAGTTATTCTTTTACCCTTTACTAGTCTATTAATAACCAAACGAATTATTCCAATGTATAAAAAAAAATTCCAATGGCTTTTGCTACTCTAACCTTCCCCACCACTATTTTTTGCTAGGTATTTTCCTTTGCTTTGAAAGGATAAATTGCCTTGATACTTGATATAAAAAAATAGAATAACTACAAAAAGTAGTAAATAGAATTGGATAAATAGTGCGTTCCATCGTTTCTATGGTTACTTCTAAAACGGTGAGGTCCTCTCTATACACCGGAGCTCCTTCTTTTAATTAATCAATACTATTGGTAACTTGTACAATTCACATTCTTTGGCTCTACCCCATGAATATTTCAGTAATTAGGTCTTTCACAATGAGATCCACTTTATACAGTAACGGTATTTCATTTTTAAAATTGATTTGGTCATTTACCCTGTTAGTCCGTTCTTTTCTTTCAAAAGTGGAATCTTTTTTCTAAAAAATGAAATTTCCCCCGCTTAATGGATAATCATTTGTTATCATTGGGGGTTTTCTAAAAAATGGAGTTGATTGGATTTGCACCAATGTAAACCATAAGTTTCAGATACAATAGAATATATGAACGATCTATAGTTTTTAAATAATGAATGGAGGAACTCCATTCTATTTTATTCACAAGTACTGATCCTTGATATTTCAAAAAGAATTTCCTTTTTGTGTCTCAGTCTATGATCTAAACGAGTCGCACATACACCCGAGTACATGTTCCTCGTCGCTGAGGGCATCCCCGAAGCGCTGGGGATTTCGTGACATTTCGGATTGGCTGTCTTGTATTTCTAATAAGTTGTTTAATGGTTGGCATACGGAATCATATAAATAATGGGCTGGTTTAGATTAGTTCTAACCGGCTAATTCTGAATTACTTCTCTTCAAGATTCTCTTCAATATTTTTTTTATATTGAAGAGAATATGAAACGAAACCTTTAATTGAAAAAGATATAAAATTATAAATTGTAGATTTGCATGAAATCGCTCCTATTTTTTATTGAACCGCTACAAGATCAACAATTCCATGAGCTTGGGCTTCTGTTGCTGACATAAAAACATCCCTTTCCATGTCTTCGGATACAACCCATATAGGTTTGCCCGTTCTTTGTACATAAACCCTTGTGATGGTTTCGCGAAGTTTTAGTAGTTCTTCCGCTTCCAAGATAAATTCTCCCGTTTGTGCCTCATAAAACGAACTGGCGGGTTGATGGATCATTACCCTGATGATATAATAGAAAAGGTTCTTCTATTTCGCAGAATGAGGCGGGATAACCAAAACCAAAAAAGTAGAAAAAATGGAATAACCGTACAGGCTTTTTTTGTGCATTGCATACGGCTCCACAATGGAATTGATTTTTTTTACCTTTCCTTTTGGCGAAAGAAAACAAAATATAGGTTGTATTATACGCAGATCCAGAAATCATCCAATTACCATCCTTCTTTTTTTTAGGAGTTAAAAAAATACTATGATGGTTCCGTTGCTTTATATATCATTTTTTTGATTCGTCTATGATTCAGCAATCCCAAAGTGTCTTTTTTTATATATAAATTTTGTCAATAAGCTTCCGGTGTGAAAACAAAGTTTGTGACGCTGAAATGTGCCCGAATAGGTAAGATATCATTTGAAATACCCCTTCCTTATCTCATACTACTCTTTCAATATATAATCTAATTTTTTTTAATCTAAAAAATTTCATATCGAATTCGAAGTGCCATGCTATTATTACTTAACTAATTCATATTTCCGATGGCGAAGGCATAGTATTTTTTTCTCGAAAATAAAAAAACTCATTGGCGCCAAGCGTGAGGGAATGCTATACGTTTGGTAATTGCTCCTCCGACCAGGATAAAGGATGCTATTGAAGCGGCCAATCCCATGCATATTGTCTGTACATCGGGTCGCACAAATTGCATAGTATCATAAATAGCCATTCCAGATATTACCCATCCACCAGGAGAGTTTATAAACAAATAAAGATCTTTGGTATCCTTTTCTATACTGAGATATATCATAAGACTAATAAGTTGATTCGAGATTTCCGTATCAACCTCTTGGCCTAAAAAAAATAATCTTTCTCGATAAAGTCGGTTGATTAGGATAAAATTTTATTCCTTAGGAGCCGTACAGGCACCTTTTGATGCATACGGTTCAACAAAAATTGTGAAAAAATCAATGTGTCGATTCTAACCTCCCCTTTTTTCATAGAAGGTTTTTCTTTCGAACTTATAATGGAAGGGCTTGCTCCCAAAAGTAAAAGAAAAATTCTGTTTTGGCGCCTTTTATTAGATATTATAATCCTATAATAAAACGATTGATTAAGCCTGTCAGACTCACTTGATTCATTGATATTTTTTTTTTCATCGAGATTCAGTTGAAATGGCGATGGTTTTTTCTTGTTCCTGAACGGGCTTCTTCCTTTTTTTATTCCATTTTTTAGGTTTATGCTCTACCCCGAGTAAAAGGAAAAATTTGCCCGATTTTGATTTGCACATATAGGACAAATGAACCAAATACCGCGTCTTTTTTTACTACTCCTTCTTTTTTTTTCAATTCATTTCTTTCACATGTCTTCTGTCAAATAGTCAACAAATTTTGAATTATATTATTTGATTTGAGCAACAGTTTTAGATCACCCTGTTTCAATTTTTTTTATAGAATTTTTTATCATAATTTTGCATATCATATTAAGTAGTAATTATAAAAATATTAGATATTAATTATCAATTGGGTTTTTGCTAAACAGAGCCTGGATACTTTATTTTATTAGTCCGATCACGTAAACCATAAAAAAAATTTGATAATCTAATATCAACCTAAATACTCCCTGCATTTAATTCCACTTTATTTTTTGCGCTTCGCGTTCCAAATTTTTGATAATTCAATCAATCTTTTTGAACGAAACAGAGGATATCTCGATCGAGGGAGAAAATGGGGAAATCCCATATAGCCCAATATATCTGACAAGTCGCACTATATGTCAACCCAAGATGTATCTCCTTCTCCAGGACTTCGAAAAGGTACTTTAGGAACGCCAATAGGCATGAAATGAAAAAAAAAAGAGAATGAAGTTCTCTATTTCACTTTGATGTGGAAACGTAAGATTGAGGTTTCGGTTTTTAATACTATTATCCTTTTTTCCTACTTTATTAATCATATTTAAATTAATGATATTTAATACATAAGTTGAATAAGCTAAAATAAAATATAAAATAAAAGTAAAGTAAGAGAGAATGAATAAAAATAAAGGAAATTTTTTACGAACGGGCTTCTGAATGATCAACAACAATAGTTCTCTTGGTTCATATAAAATAGGATTTACCCCCATTGCGTATTGGTACTTATCGGATATAGAATAGATCCGCTTCCCTTTTTTCCTATGAATAGAATTGTTCCATTATTACTAACAGAATAGAACAAATATTAATCCTTTCTCCGAAATAATTACCTAAAAAGGGGGGGTACGTAGCATAGTTTTTTCCTTTTCCAATGCAATAAAGTTACATAGTGTCTATTTTTCGTTGATAAAGGGGTATTTCCATGGGTTTGCCTTGGTATCGTGTTCATACTGTTGTATTGAATGATCCCGGTCGTTTACTTTCTGTTCATATAATGCATACTGCTCTAGTTGCTGGTTGGGCCGGTTCGATGGCTCTATATGAATTAGCAGTTTTTGATCCCTCCGACCCCGTTCTTGATCCAATGTGGAGACAAGGTATGTTCGTTATACCTTTCATGACTCGTTTAGGAATAACCAATTCGTGGGGCGGTTGGAATATTACAGGAGGGACTATAACGAATCCGGGTCTTTGGAGTTACGAAGGGGTAGCCGGAGCACATATCGTGTTTTCTGGCTTGTGCTTCTTGGCAGCTATTTGGCATTGGGTATATTGGGATCTAGAAATTTTTTGTGATGAACGTACAGGAAAACCTTCTTTGGATTTGCCCAAGATTTTTGGAATTCATTTATTTCTTTCAGGAGTGGCTTGCTTTGGTTTTGGCGCATTTCATGTAACAGGATTATATGGTCCTGGAATATGGGTATCCGACCCTTATGGACTAACCGGAAAGGTCCAACCCGTAAACCCGGCGTGGGGCGTGGAGGGTTTTGACCCTTTTGTTCCGGGAGGAATAGCCTCTCATCATATTGCAGCAGGGACGTTGGGTATATTAGCGGGCCTATTCCATCTTAGTGTTCGTCCGCCTCAACGTCTATACAAAGGATTACGTATGGGCAATATTGAAACCGTCCTTTCCAGTAGTATTGCTGCTGTCTTTTTTGCAGCTTTTGTTGTTGCTGGAACTATGTGGTATGGTTCTGCAACTACTCCCATCGAATTATTTGGTCCTACTCGTTATCAATGGGATCAGGGATACTTTCAACAAGAAATATATCGAAGAGTTAGTGCTGGACTGGCTGAAAATCAAAGTTTATCAGAAGCTTGGTCTAAAATTCCTGAAAAATTAGCTTTTTATGATTATATTGGTAATAATCCAGCAAAAGGGGGGTTATTCCGAGCGGGTTCAATGGACAATGGGGATGGAATAGCTGTTGGATGGTTAGGACACCCCGTCTTTAGAAATAAAGAAGGGCGTGAACTTTTTGTACGCCGTATGCCTACTTTTTTTGAAACATTTCCGGTTGTTTTGGTAGACGGAGACGGAATTGTTAGAGCCGACGTCCCTTTTAGAAGGGCAGAATCAAAATATAGTGTCGAACAAGTAGGTGTAACTGTTGAGTTTTATGGTGGTGAACTCAATGGAGTGAGTTATAGTGATCCCGCAACTGTGAAAAAATATGCTAGACGGGCTCAATTGGGTGAGATTTTTGAATTAGATCGTGCGACTTTGAAATCCGATGGTGTTTTTCGTAGCAGTCCAAGAGGTTGGTTTACGTTTGGACATGCTTCGTTTGCTCTACTTTTCTTCTTTGGACACATTTGGCATGGTGCTAGAACCCTCTTCAGAGATGTTTTTGCTGGTATTGATCCAGATTTGGATGCTCAAGTGGAATTTGGGGCATTCCAAAAACTTGGGGATCCAACTACAAAAAGACAAGCAGTCTGATGCAACATTGCTTTTTTTCTTCTAGTTTCTGTTTGCGATTTTATTTAATAGGTAGGGTACTGTAGGAATCTTGATTTAAATGGTTGCCGTTTCTTTGACTTTTTTTCTTTATCCAGAGGGATACTCCCAAGTAAACAAAACAGGTATGAAAGCTATAATTGTAAACCACGATCAAATTTATGGAAGCATTGGTTTATACATTTCTCTTAGTATCCACTTTAGGGATAATTTTTTTCGCTATTTTTTTTCGGGAACCACCTAAAATTTCAACTAAAAAATGAAATAATTTTTCATTCTCTTTATTGACGTAATCAGCCTCCAAATATTTGGAGGCTGATTACGTCAACTAGTCCCCGTGTTCCTCGAATGGATCTCTTAGTTGTTGAGAGGGTTGCCCAAAGGCAGTATATAGAGCATACCCAGTAAAACTTACAAGTAACCCAGATATAAAGATGGCGACTAGGGTTGCTGTTTCCATTATTATAAAATTGAAAGACCCCAATGGATCTATGCTAAGATCATTTATTTACAACGGAATGGTATACAAAGTCAACAGATCGTAATGAACACAAAATAAGATTTATGGCTACACAAACTGTTGAGGATAGTTCTAGATCTGGTCCAAGAAGCACTACTGTAGGGAAGTTATTGAAACCATTGAATTCCGAATATGGTAAAGTAGCTCCTGGATGGGGAACGACCCCTTTGATGGGTGTTGCAATGGCTCTATTTGCGGTATTCCTATCTATTATTTTGGAGATTTATAATTCTTCTGTTCTACTGGATGGAATTTCAGTGAATTAGACTGAGAAGAATCTTGAAGTTCTAGCTTTTAGCTCGATACAAAAAAGTAAAGTATGTAGGTCTAACAATTTTAGCCTATTCTCCTTTGGTAGTTCGACCGCGAAATTTTTTTTCTGCATTGTATATTTCCGGAATATGAGTGTGTGACTTGTTAGAATTGACCCTATGGATAGTACAGAGAATGGCGTCTGTCATCTTTATCAAGATGGTTTTACTTCGTCGGATATTCATTCGAGTATCTGGAGCACGAAATAGATCAAATAGATCACAAAGTATTCGAACTATGATTC